TTCTAGTATTGAGCGAAAGGTTACACCTATGGGTTCTGTATTGCAAGTCAACCCTACTACACCAGTACCAATAGGCGGCATAGGGGAAGAGGCGCTACGTCTAGGAATCAGCAACACGAAAACTTTGTTATAAACTGCCCCCTTTCCTTAGCGGGATCGGGACTAAGAAGAATGGTTGGGATAACAAACATCCATCTCGTTCGTACTGTGGATACCCGTATAACCATCGAAGACTGTTGAAGTGATTAATTCCTGTAAATTAAGGGGCGTTGAGAACAAAGAAATTGTTGGAGTTTCCGGTTTTATCTAGTACCAACACGCGTGATATTAAGAAAAAAGCTTTTGCAGGAAGGTTGGCTAGAGATTTCTTGTAAAAACATTAGCCCCACTTAGTTCATAATGAGAATATTTCAATCTTTTTTGATTTCATGGATTATTCTCATAATGCACATAAAGGAGGAGCCGTATGAGATTTTCATCTCATGTACGGTTTTGAAACGGAGAATTCTTTGAATCGAATGACGACCGTAACGGATGTCAGCTCAATCTGAAGGCAATTATGCGGAAGCTTTACAGAATTATTATGAAGCTATGCGACTAGAAATTGATCCTTACGATCGAAGCTATATACTCTATAACATAGGCCTTATCCACACAAGTAACGGAGAACATACAAAAGCTTTAGAATATTATTTTCGGGCACTAGAACGAAATCCGTTCTTACCACAAGCTTTTAATAATATGGCTGTGATCTGTCATTACGTGCGACTATCTCTACTATAGAAAGAAAAAAGTAAAAGAAAAAAAAAAAAAGGGGGGGGTAAAGAGCAAATACACTAATAAATACTAGAAAAAAAAAATAGGCTTTCTACATATGCATCGTGCAAAAACGATTTTTATCAGCTGTAGCAAAGAAAGAAACTTCATAGAAGTCGAAATATGAAGAAATCGATATGCCTAGATAGTTTATTCTATGGATAAAGGATCTAATTGATAGAGGAAGCACCGTAAAGATCAATTCGCGAGGTTTTGGGCCGATGCCGATCCAATAAGAACTGCTTATTTATGTCATGATATGAGATAAAAGTAAGGAATCCACTTATGTAATAAAGTCGATCCCCTAAGGTATTGAGCAGCGGTGTAGCATCAGATCCCAAAGACAGTAAGCCTTTTCTTTCTTAGGAAGAAAGGGCTTTTTCAAAGATTCTATATCAATTTTTATATGAAACCGAGATAGATACCTTTCAGAAAATTCTAACTATAGTGGAAATGCTTCTATGTTATTCTTCTGACGGTGGGAGAAAAGATAAAATGAAAGCAAAGCTGATTATTAATTTAATCAAAAGTCAAGTTTGAAACTCATGCTCATGGAATTAACCTCTTTTGGTTAACCCCCCCAAAAAAAGAATAAAGATAAAGATCGATCTATGAGAAATCTCATTCAATTCGATATACTAGATTCAAAAACCCGGGACACCAAAAGAATTGATTGCCGAGCCGTATGAGGCGGGAAACTCTCAAGTACGGTTCTAAGGAAGGGAATTGAACCACCTATTCCGACCGGGGGGAACAGGCCGTTCGACAGGGAGATTCTGAAATTGCGGAGGCTTGGTTCAATCAAGCTGCCGAGTATTGGAAACAAGCTATTGCGCTTACTCCTGGTAATTATATTCAAGCGCAGAATTGGTTGAAGATCACGGGACGTTTCGAATAAGAAACTCTCTGTTTATTTATTTAGAATTTTATTTCTTTAGAATTTCGATATCTATTTTCGTTTGGTATAATTAAAAATTAATTGTCTGTTAGCCCTATCAGTGGAATAGAAAAGGGATCATTTATCTGGTAAGAAACAATCAAGGAATTTCATTATATCCTTTCTAAGATCGTTCTATTTCGTCTGGGATTTCGTAAGGATAAACGATACAGGGATACGGTAGAAAATGTATTTTTCTCCTATTCTATTCAAATTAATAAAAGAGACCCCTCGCAGGAATGTCTCTTATCCTAGTAATTACTAATGACTGCTTGGAATAAAGTAATATGTTCTATATACGCCATTAAAGTAGCAGCTTCATTTCGGGACTTCTAATTGAGATATGAATACACTAAGGTTGTACAAAAAAAGGGTTTTTGACAAATTTTAAGCCCGTAAAGGGTTTTATAAGATTAAAAAATATTCAAAAGGTCCGTTGAGCGCCTCCTGGATATGTCATAATAGATCCGAACACTTGCCCTGGATCGACTTCCAGACATAATTGCTCTAGTGAATAACTAAAGAAAATAAATAGATGGGAGATAGAAGTAGAAGAGAAAGAAACTAATTCTAAGCATCTCTCATAGGTTCACTAATCACTGGACTGACTGTTGGCGGGTTTCTTTGTATGTGTTGTCCGGAAAGAGGAGGACTCAATGATTATTCGTTCGCCGGAACCAGAAGTAAAAATTTTGGTAGATAGGGATCCCGTAAAAACTTCTTTCGAGGAATGGGCCAAACCGGGGC